TTTTATTGATTGTATAGCGTATACCCACTATACACACAACACAAAACAGACGGCATTCCGTTTTCATTATAGAATGCTTATTCGATTCTTTTTCCGCTTTGAATCATAATTCAATCAAAAATTCTCGAATTATCCTAATCTGTAGGATAAATTCTTTGATTCTTCAGCTTCAATGAAATCAGAATAGTTCCCTTCATTCTTATACTACTACATTTGGATGAAATCTAATCAGATTCAAATATTTCTTATTTTTTTTTATTGATTCCTGTCAAAACGAAACAATTTGAGTATAAGTAAAAAAAAGGTCTTCCTTTTTATTTTAATGAATCCGTTTTTATGTTATTTCGTACTGTACAATTCCTTTGTTTGTGGGATCATTTTCTCACGAAATGAAATTAAAATAAATTATAGAATGGATTAATACACCTATGTCTAGATCTGGGATAAATGGAAATTTTATTGATAAAACCTTTTCAATTGTAGCCAATATCTTATTACGAATAATTCCGACAACTTCGGGAGAAAAAGAGGCATTCACCTATTACAGAGATGGTGCGATTTGATTATTTTTTTATTTATTTTCTATTTTTTACTGCTCTCAGTCTTAAGAGAAAGACAACATTATTCGGGATAGTAAAAAAATTATTGAAATAAATCTACGCTTGTTGAAGGTGAAGTTTGTAAATAAAGCAAACCCTTCTGTCGTGTATCCCCGATTAATGCAACCTCAGATGCTTCAATTGCCGATTCTAGAGTATTGAGCGGGAGGTTACACCTATGGGTTAGGTCTCCACCAATAGGGGGCATAGGGGAAGAAGCACTACTTCTAGGAATCAACACACGAAAACTTTGTTATAAATTATCCCTTTTCCTTATCAGGATCGGGACTAACAAGAATGGTTGGGACAACAAATATCCATCTCGTTCGTATTTTGGATACCCGTATAACCATCGAAGACTGTTGAAGTGACTAATTCCTGCAAATTTAAGGGCGTTGAAGACAAAGAAATTGTTGGAGTAACTTTTTTATCTAATACCAACATGCTTGATGTTAAGTAAAGATCTTTTACAAGAAGGTTGGCTAGAGATTTCTTGTAAAAACACCAGCCCCGCTTAGTTTATAATGATAATATTTCAATCTTTTTTGATTCCATGTATTATTATCATTATGCACATAAAGGAGGAGCCGTATGAGATGAAAATCTCATGTACGGTTCTGGAACGGAGATTTTTTGAATCGAATGACGACCGTAACGAATGTCGGCTCAATCCGAAGGAAATTATGCAGAAGCTTTACAGAATTATTATGAAGCTATGCGATTAGAAATTGATCCTTATGATAGAAGTTATATACTCTATAACATAGGCCTTATCCACACAAGTAACGGAGAACATACGAAAGCTTTGGAATATTATTTTCGGGCACTAGAGCGAAACCCATTCTTACCACAAGCTTTTAATAATATGGCCGTGATCTGTCATTACGTGCGACTATCTCCACTATAGAAATAAAAAAAAGGACAGAAGGAACAAATTCGTTAATAAATACTAGAAACAAAGGGTAGGCTTTCTACATATGTATCGTTCAAAACAACGATTTTTATCAGCTGTAGCAAAGAAATAAACTTCATAAAAGTCGAAATATGAAGAAATAGGTATGCCTAGATACTTTATTCTATGGATAAAGGATCTAATTGATAGAAGAAGCGCCGTAAAGATCAATTCGAGAGGTTTTGGTCCGATACAATAAGAACTGCTTGCTTATGTCATGATATGAGATAAAAGTTAGGAATCCACTTATGTAATAGAGTTGATCCCCTAAGGTATTGAGCAGCGGTGTAGCATCAGATCCCAAAGATAGTAAGTCTTTTCCTTCTTATGAAGGAAGGTCTTTTTCAAAAATTCTATATCAATTTATATATGAAACCGAGATAGTTACCTTTCAGAAAATTAGAATGATAGTGAAAATCCTTATGCTTTAGTTTTCTGAAGGTGGGAGAAAAGATAAAACTGATTAGTAAGAAAAATTTTAGTTTGAAACTTATGTAATTAACCTCTTTCTTTTGGTTAACTCGAGAAAAAAAAATGGGAGATATCTCTGAGAAATCTCATTCAATTAGATAGGGTAATTAAAAAATGGGACACCAAAAGAAATTGACCGCTGAGCCGTATGAGGTCGGAAACTCTCAAGTACGGTTCTAAGGGAAGGAATTTACCCCCCTATTCCGACCGGGGAGAACAGGCCGTTCAACAAGGAGATTCCGAAATTGCGGAGGCTTGGTTCGATCAAGCCGCCGAGTATTGGAAACAAGCTATAGCGCTTACTCCTGGTAATTATATTGAAGCACAGAATTGGTTGAAGATTACAAGGCGTTTCGAATAAGAACAGTTTATTATTTAACTTAGATATTTAGTTTTATAGATTTTTTATATTTGTTATAATTCATTTTCTAATTAATTGTTTGTTGTCCCTATCGAGGATCATTTCTCTGGGAAGAAC